GCTCGTTAGGAGCCCATCCAAGATCGTTGTAGACCCAACGAATTAGTAGTTCCCAACCGCGGGTGGAGTGAAATCCAACAAAAAAATCCGTAACTAAAAGAATAAAAAAAGCTTTTATTGAATCATTTAAGTTATAGAAGAATTCCTGAACCCAAGAATTCAAAATGACAAGTTCCTCTTTACCCAGAAAAAAAGAACCACTTAGAATAGCCAAAGAGATTATATTTGTTAAGAAATGCAAAATGATATGGAGATGGTCCTCATTATCTATTTTGGCCAATTGTATTATTTCCTTGTGTATTCCTATAGGAGGTTTTTGTACATGTGTCTTCGGTTTCTCTTTTATCATTTCGTCCAAAAGAAAAAGCTCTTCTAATTCTATGAATCCTTCTAGAATCCTTTTCTCTTGAATATCCGTTAAGAGAGTTTCAGGTTGCCTGGTATTCCACCAATTCTTAATCCAAAGTTCCAGACATTTGTTAAAAGAGAAAGAGACTCCCCAGGGCAAAAGTACGCTAAATACAAGATATAGGAAAGAAGGCAATGCTTTCTTTTTTTTCATTTTTGATCTGTAAATTGAGTTGTTAATGAATCCGCTTCATTCGCTGACTCTATATAATATTTCTTTTTTTTTTTTTGAAGCCAAAATTCTATAACAAGGTTTGAGACCTTGTGTTTGTATCTATTTCTCTTTTTGTATACTAGTGGAATTTCATTGTATTGGGTTCTTTCTTAGATCTAAATGGAGTGGAATAGAGAAATAGAATAAAAAAAAAGCTCTTTCATATGAAAAGGGAAGAATATTAGGCCATATATCTCACTTGGACAAAACAAATTAGAAGCAATTTTCTCTTATCCTCGGTTGTTCCTTCCTTTAGATAAATACTAGAAAATACCCTTACAATTTAAATGCAAAAAATTGCAATTGGTACTCAAAATACTTCAATTGGTACGCGCAAGAAATAGGCCAATTCGGCAGCTTTTTGTTCAATTTCTCGTGGAGTAAAAAACTTTTCATCGGTACGAGTCAAGGGAATGACTCCCTGGCCACGTATTTCCATATAAAGGATACGACGAGGATAAAGACCCTCTTTAACCTGAATTCTAATTGATTGGATATCCCGCACAAGGAATCGAAGGAAGATGCGACGTTTTATTCCAGGGAATCCCCAACGAAAAATGCATACTATTCCCTCTTTTCTATCAAATCGGTCATAACCACTGCCTACATTCCACAAAATAGTGCACCACAAATAGGAGCTAATGAATAGGCCCGCGATTCCGTAGAAAGACATCACGACCCCCTGTGGAAAAAAAAGAATTTGTTGAGATGGAAGTACCGATATCATATTCTTACCAAAATAACTGGAAGCCCCAACCGCTAAGAATCCTAATGAACCTAGAAAAAGAATACAGGCCCAGAAAAAATTACCTCTTTTTCGAGAACCTTTTAGAAGTTCTATCCATATGTGTTCTGATCGCCAATTCATATTAGATATACTAAATCCAGCAGCGGTTAATTGAAATTGAGAGAATAAGCTAAATGATTTTGACTTTACTTTTTTGATTCTGAAATCAAATCGCCTTCAGCAGCTAGTACTCCTGTGAAATAATTGGTTAGATACATTGACTTTCTATTCAAAAAAAATTTCAGGATCCACTTAAAAAAACTCGCTATACTCGGCTACGCATATGTATGCTTTTTTGCTCGTAGCCTATATCCATAGACGTTTTTCATTTGTGTGTAGAAAGAGCTACATACCCTATCATATTAATATATTACTTACACTAAAAAATATTTGTATTATGATCCTGGAAATACATTGAGTAAATTTGGCCCCGTCGGTTCTAGACAATCTTATTTTTCTGCACATAAAGAAATAAAGAAGCCATTGCAATTGCCGGAAATACTAAGCCTACTAAAGGCACGAAAATAGAGGGTAAGTTTAAATCTGTCATAGAATAGGTGTCTCAATTCCAATTTACTATTTCTATCTATTCGAAATATATCTTAAGATTCTTATGATATAATTAAGTATATCTATTATAAGGAATATTGACTATTGTATTTTTGAGTTTGCAAAATAAAGATTTTTTCTAGATAAAGAATACTAACTAAAGTATTCTATAAAAGTATTCTTTATCTAGAAAAAAATGGAATGGATAATTTTTTTTTTATTTTTCCATTCTCATGGCCTTTCTATCTTTCTAATCGAACTTGAAATTGGATTCAAAAAAAAGCAATTGTGAAAATGAAAGAAATACCTCTTTCAGAATACCCCTTAATTTAAAAAGTAGAAGTGGAATAGAATAACCCGGTTGAAGGGTAATGATCATACGTCTGTAATGCATTGTATGTCCCAGAATAGGTCCCATTCTTCTACCCTTTCCGGGTAGTCGATGGCTATTCACAGCTACTATCTTAACACCAAAGAAGAGCTCGACCCAATGCTTTATTTCTGTCTTAGTGAATCCCGATTCGACATTAAAAGTATATTGATTCTTTCCCAATAAACGAAGACTTTTTTCTGTAAATACTGCGTATTTGATTCCATTATCGTATGATAATACTATATTTTGATTTGTATTTGTTTATTGTATTATACCTTTCTATATTCTAGATATATAGAATAGAAGAATCTCGATTTGTCAAGTCTCTTGATCGTATCAAGATATATTTAAATTTGGCTCGATCTTTTAAAAGATCGAGCCAAATTTAATTGCAATCAATTATAAGAATAAAGAAAAATTACTGCATTTCGTAACTTATTTTTCTCTTTCTATTTCGCTTCTTTTTTATTTAGACCTTCTTTATATCTAGTTTTATCTACATCTTAGATGGTATCTACCGGCTTGAAATCGAATGTGATCGCTTTCCATACTTCACAAGCTGCGGCTAGTTCAGGACTCCATTTGCAAGCTGCTCGGATAATTTCATTACCTTCACGAGCAAGATCGCGCCCTTCGTTACGAGCTTGTACACAGGCTTCTAAAGCCACCCGATTAGCTACTGCACCTGGTGCATTCCCCCAAGGATGTCCTAAAGTTCCTCCACCAAATTGTAATACGGAATCGTCTCCAAAGATTTCGGTCAGAGCTGGCATATGCCAAACATGAATACCCCCTGAAGCCACCGGTATAACACCTGGCATGGATACCCAGTCCTGCGTGAAAAAGATACCGCGAGAACGATCTTTTTCAATATAATCATCGCGCAATAAATCAACAAAACCTAAAGTCATTTCGCGTTCCCCTTCTAACTTACCTACTACTGTACCGGAGTGGATATGATCTCCCCCAGACATACGCAATGCTTTAGCTAATACACGGAAATGCATACCATGATTTTTCTGTCTATCAATAACTGCATGCATTGCTCGGTGAATGTGAAGAAGTAGGCCGTTGTCGCGGCAATAATTAGACAAAGTAGTATTTGCGGTGAATCCTCCAGTTAAGTAGTCATGCATTACAATAGGAACCCCTAATTCCCTCGCAAATACAGCTCTCTTCATCATTTCTTCGCATGTACCTGCAGTCGCATTCAAGTAATGCCCCTTGATTTCGCCGGTTTCGGCTTGTGCTTTATAAATTGCTTCGGCACAAAAGACAAAACGGTCTCTCCAGCGCATAAATGGTTGTGAGTTTACGTTTTCATCATCTTTGGTAAAATCAAGTCCACCGCGTAGACACTCATAACATGCCCTACCGTAATTTTTTGCGGATAATCCCAATTTAGGTTTAATAGTACATCCCAATAAAGGACGACCATACTTGTTCAACTTATCCCTTTCAACTTGGATACCATGAGGCGGACCTTGGAAAGTTTTTGAATAAGCAGGAGGAATTCGTAGATCCTCCAAACGTAGAGCGCGTAGGGCTTTGAAACCAAATACGTTACCCACAATGGAAGTAAACATGTTAGTAACAGAACCCTCTTCAAATAAATCTAATGGATAAGCTACATAACAGATATATTGACTGTCTTCCCCAGGAACGGGTTCGATGTGATAGCATCGTCCTTTGTAACGATCAAGACTGGTAAGTCCATCAGTCCAAACAGTTGTCCATGTACCAGTAGAAGATTCCGCAGCTACTGCAGCCCCTGCTTCTTCAGGCGGAACCCCGGGCTGAGGAGTTACTCGGAATGCTGCCAAGATATCAGTATCCTTGGTTTCGTATTCCGGGGTGTAGTAAGTCAATTTATAATCTTTAACACCAGCTTGAAATCCAACACCTGCTTTAGTTTCTGTTTGTGGTGACATAAGTCCCTCCCTACAACTCATGAATTAAGAATTCTCACAACGACAGGGTCTACTCGATATGGACTAAGCGTAAATTTTGCAAAAATCTTAAAAAAAAAAAAAAAAAAAAAAGATATTCAATTAATATCAACTTATTAAATAAAAAAGGGAGTATGCTTAAGTTAATGAATATGTTTCATTAATATATAATGCGTACACCCTGTGTACGTTCTATCCTATAGGAATTCTACTATAGGAATTCGATAGGGATTGAGTTGTTGTTATGGTAAGTTAACATGGTTCATTATTAAACCATAGATTTGATTCACCAAATCCATCATTATTGTATACTCTTTGATAGATATAGCGCAACCCAAACTAATCCCTTAATTCTTATTTTACAATTTTAGAAGTTCTTATCTTAATAAGCCCCTTTCTTATTTTAAATCTAAATACCTAAATACTAAGAAAATTCTCTGTTGACAGCAATCTATGCTTCACAGTAGTATATATTTTGTATATCGAAGTCCTAGACAGGAAAGTATAGGAGGCAAAGATCCTTGACAAAAGGAAAAATGTCTATGAAAAAAAAAAAAGATTGATTGAACTTTCCACCGGACTCATTCCATGAGTAAACAAGTGAATGGGATTCGCTTAGGCAACGAAATCAAGTGCTAGTCCACTTTTCTTTTTTATTGAATTAACTAATTCATTTCCTTTTAACTTTTGGATTTTTGGATATTTTTTTTTTATTTGATTTGGCATTATTCAACAAGAAAAAAAAAGAAAAATTTCGACAAATTCCTTTTTTTAGAATTATGTGATAATTATGAGAACCAATCCTACTACTTCGCGTCCCGGGGTTTCCACAATTGAAGAAAAAAATGCAGGGCGTATTGATCAAATTATTGGACCCGTGCTGGATATCACTTTTCCCCCGGGCAAGTTGCCTTATATTTATAACTCTTTGATAGTCAAGAGTCGGGACACTGCCGATAAGCAAATTAATGTGACTTGTGAGGTACAACAATTATTAGGAAATAATCGAGTTAGAGCTGTAGCTATGAGTGCTACAGAGGGGTTGATGAGAGGAATGGAAGTGATTGACACAGGAGCTCCTCTTAGTGTTCCGGTCGGTGGAGCTACTCTCGGACGAATTTTTAACGTTCTTGGGGAGCCTATTGACAATTTGGGTCCTGTAGATACTAGTGCAACATTCCCTATTCATAGATCCGCGCCTGCCTTTATTGAGTTGGATACGAAATTATCTATCTTTGAAACAGGTATTAAGGTGGTCGATCTTTTAGCTCCTTATCGGCGTGGAGGAAAAATCGGACTATTTGGGGGGGCAGGAGTAGGTAAAACAGTACTTATCATGGAATTAATCAATAACATTGCTAAAGCTCATGGAGGCGTATCTGTATTTGGCGGAGTAGGGGAACGGACTCGTGAAGGAAATGATCTTTATATGGAAATGAAGGAATCTGGAGTAATTAATGAAAAAAATATCGAGGAATCAAAGGTAGCTCTAGTCTATGGCCAAATGAATGAACCGCCGGGAGCTCGTATGAGAGTCGGTTTAACTGCCCTAACTATGGCAGAATATTTCCGAGATGTTAATAAGCAAGATGTGCTTTTATTCATCGATAATATCTTTCGTTTTGTTCAAGCAGGATCGGAGGTATCCGCCTTATTAGGGAGAATGCCCTCCGCAGTGGGTTATCAACCTACCCTTAGTACAGAAATGGGTTCTTTACAAGAAAGAATTACTTCTACCAACAAGGGATCGATAACTTCGATCCAAGCCGTTTATGTACCTGCGGACGATTTGACCGACCCTGCTCCTGCCACAACATTTGCACATTTGGACGCTACTACCGTACTTTCCAGAGGATTAGCTTCCAAGGGTATTTATCCCGCAGTAGACCCTTTAGATTCAACCTCAACTATGTTACAGCCTCGGATCGTTGGCAAGGACCATTATGAAACTGCGCAAAGAGTTAAGGAAACTTTACAGCGTTACAAGGAACTTCAGGACATTATTGCAATTCTTGGGTTGGATGAATTATCGGAGGAGGATCGTTTAACGGTAGCAAGAGCACGAAAAATTGAGCGGTTCTTATCACAACCGTTCTTTGTGGCAGAAGTTTTTACCGGTTCTCCAGGAAAGTATGTTAGTCTTGCGGAAACAATTAGGGGGTTTCAACTAATCCTTTCCGGAGAATTAGATGGCCTACCCGAACAGGCTTTTTATTTGGTGGGGAACATCGATGAAGCTAGCACGAAAGCTATAAACTTAGAAGAGGAGAACAAATTGAAGAAATGAAATTAAATCTTTATGTACTGACTCCTAAACGAATTATTTGGGATTGTGAAGTGAAAGAAATCATTTTATCTACTAATAGCGGCCAAATTGGTGTATTACCAAACCACGCCCCCATTAACACAGCTGTAGATATGGGTCCTTTGAGAATACGCCTCCTCAACGACCAATGGTTAACGGCGGTTCTGTGGAGTGGTTTTGCAAGAATAGTTAATAATGAGATCATCATTTTAGGAAATGATGCAGAACTGGGTAGTGACATTGATCCAGAAGAAGCTCAACAGGCACTTGAAATAGCCGAAGCTAACTTGAGTAGAGCTGAGGGTACGAAAGAATTGGTTGAAGCAAAGCTAGCTCTCAAACGGGCTAGGATACGAGTCGAGGCTATCAATTGGATTCCCCCATCCAATTGAAGACAATCCGAAGGTTTCGTTGATACAAAGAAAAGGAAAGAAGGGTAGAAAAAGTTATTAGATAGCGAAGCGAAGTAAATCCAATGCTATCTAGTAATTTTTCTACCTACCTACCTACTATTGGATTTGAACCAATGACTCCCGCCGTATGAAAGCAGTACTCTAACCACTGAGTTAAGTAGGCAATTTATCATCACAAAAGAAGCCGCATTACTTCGATCGATTATAGATCGAATCCTTTTTATAAGCAATACCACTCCATTATTGGTATGGTATATAGTAAATAGATCAAAGGGATATCCTATGGCATTAGAGAATATTCATCTTGACAAGAAATTCTCTATATGTTAAGATATCTCTGACAAGGGCTATAGCTCAGTTCGGTAGAGCAACTCGCTTACACGTGCGCCAATGCTTTTCAAGGGAACTTATTATGCAATGAACATAATTGAGCTTATTGCAAAATCAATGTCTTACTTCATGGATTCGAGAGAATAGGAGAACAGTAGCCTGACAAAAAGTC